AGGATTGCCCACTTTTTATTCCAGGGTTTCTCTGAATTTGGAAGTTACCACTTAGTAGGTTTCCATACCAAGGCTCAATCTAATCAAGTCCGTAGCGTCTACCAATTTCGCCATATCCCCCTTTACACCTACTTATCCTTATAAGACAGGGGTCCTATTGTGATCCAACCCTCCTCTTTCATTTAGTTTGGCTGGAACCTTGTAATTCACTAGATAATATACTTACCCCTATATCGAAAAAGCGTCTACTTCATATTATATTCTATTTCTTGTCTATCTTCTTTCGTCTCGTTAGGAAGACTCGATGCGCATATTTGTATTTGTTCGGCCCAATCCAAAAAGAGTCTATCAATGATAGATCTGCAATTCAATATGGGTGGACCTATCCCGTATATATATATATGCCCTTTCCGCTCTAATTCTTCTCGCACTTTTTTGTTTATAATACTGGAACGGTCGATATTGATTCTTCTTTTTTGTCGTCCTATCTCCTACCTTTCCGAACGAAACCGTAGGAATATCTCATTATTATATGAATTGAAACCCTATCTCTACCTTTCTATTTATTTTTATCCTTATCTTATCCTCTATTTTATTTACCTAATAGTCTAATCTATTAGATTAACACTCGAATCTTATAGAATTTCTATAATCTGTTATAGCTAATATAATATATCTTGTTATAGCTAATATAATATATCTATAGTTAATCACTATTAGAACTAATATAATAATAGTTAGGGATAATATTGTTCATAAACAAAACTCTTCAAATTTGGAATACTCTTGTTAATTTAATAGTTAATTATTATAACTATTATAATATAATTTAAATAGTATTATAATTTTAATAGTTAAATAACTCATTTAATGAAAAAATGTATTTTATTCTATTCATTAATGAATAGAATAAAATTCATAGAATATAGCCAAGATCCCCGCGTTTTCCGAATTTCTATGCACTTTTTCTTTTTATGCGAGCCCGCTTAGCTCAGAGGTTAGAGCATCGCATTTGTAATGCGATGGTCATCGGTTCGATTCCGATAGCCGGCTTGTTCTATTTGTTCTATTTTTTTCATGATTGAAAATAACAACGTCTTCTTGAGATCAAGGAATATTGAAAAGGCTCCTCCCCTTTTCTCCAAACGTCGGATAATGAATTTTTTATGTTGTAGGAACTTCCAACTATGGATAAAAACGGGGGAGTTAGATCCATACAGAAAAAATAAGGAGGGGGCACTTAACTTCCTATGTATACATATACAATATTTTCCATATATAGAATACAATTCATTTCATTCTTCTTTGTAGTACTTCAGCGGATTTGCCTTTGTTTATCGTTTAGTTCAGTCTTAATTTAAGTTTATTCTGTCCATTTTGCATTTTTTTTAATTTTCTATTTTTTTAAAATAAGGAGTTTTTATGTCTCGTTACCGAGGGCCTCGTTTCAAAAAAATACGCCGTTTGGGGGCTTTACCGGGACTCACTAGTAAAAGACCTAGATCTGAAAGTAGTCTTAGAAGTCAACCGCGTTCCGGGAAAAGATCTCAATATCGTATTCGTTTAGAAGAAAAACAAAAATTGCGCTTTCATTATGGGCTAACAGAGCGACAATTACTTAGATATGTTCGTATCGCTGGAAAAGCCAAAGGATCAACGGGTCAGGTTTTACTACAACTACTTGAGATGCGCTTGGATAACATCCTTTTTCGATTGGGCATGGCCTCGACCATTCCTGGAGCCAGACAATTAGTTAACCACAGACACGTTTTAGTTAATGGGCGTATAGTAGATATCCCAAGTTATCGCTGTAAACCTCGCGATATTATTACTACGAGAAATGAACAAAGATCCAAAGTTCTGGTTCAAAATTCTATGGATTCTGCTTCCCGCGAAGAATTGCCAAAACATTTGACTCTTGACTCGTCCCAATATAAAGGGGTAGTAAATCAAATAATAGATAGTAAATGGGTCGGTTTAAAAATCAATGAGTTGCTAGTCGTGGAATATTATTCACGTCAGACTTGATCCTAATCAAATAAAAAGAACACAAATCTTCGGACAATTTGGATCCCCTTTTCCGAAGTAGAGTGGATTAAGTCCGTATTTTTCTACGATTCTTGTATTACAACTAGCGGTAAGATTCTCACCCCTTGTCTATTCTTTTTTTTTTCGAAATTTCCGATACCAACCAAAGTGCTTAGGAAAGGAATAGAGAATCTCTAGAATTACCGTTGGATATAATGGTATCGATTGCTATTAGATAGATTGTGGTCGATACCGCTACTGTTGGTGAATTAGAATAAGATAAGATTCGGAAAGAGAGGGATTCGAACCCTCGGTAAACAAAAGTCTACATAGCAGTTCCAGTGCTACGCCTTGAACCACTCGGCCACCTTTCCTATATAATCTTAGGATTATGGCCCAGAAACCGATTGAATAGCGAGTTATTCATATTCTTTTGAATTATTGCAATACAGACACGGCCAATCAATTCGAAATCGAAAACTTTTCATCAAACAAAGTCAACTTCTAGGGAAGGAAAAAAATACCATTTTCGATTGTAAAGATATTACCAATCGAAAAATGTATATATATCTATTTTGTCAAGACAAAGATCCATCATTTTCTTTTTATATTTATACTAGATTAAGCCAATGAATTGAAATGAATCAAATAACCCCATTTTATGCTATGATTATGTTATTCTAATTACGTTTAGACTCGACTTATAGTTTAGTTAGACTTAGACTATGGTTCTATAGAAATTCGAAAACTCCTTTGCTTTGTTATTTTCGGTTTCTCAACAACAACTCTTTTCACGAGCTACCCCATATCATAGATTTATTACAAATTAATGAGTCATCTGTGATTTTTTGATTCCCATTGGTCTATACATTCAATTCAAACCAAATGGATAGCTATTATCTAACTTATCTAAAATAGTAAGAGTTACGTTTATTGGTATAATTGGAATGAACCCCAGTCAATCGGATTTCAATATTTCCTATCTATCCCTGCCCCTTTGGGACAATTAGGGTGGAAGGTCAACATCTTTTTTGTTCGAATTCGTTTTCTTTTAGAATTTGTTTGTTTTTCTTTTTATGTGATTTCGTACTGTACAATTTCTTTGTTTGTGAAATCATTTTCCCTCGAGGGGGATAATAAAATGAGAAGAATTTATAGAATGGGTTGCAAACTATGCCTAGATCTCAGATAAATGGAAATTTTATTGATAAGACCTTTTCAATTGTAGCTAATATCTTATTACGAATAATTCCGACAACTTCAGGAGAAAAAGAGGCATTTACCTATTATAGAGATGGTGCGATTTGACTCTTTTTATATTTATATTAATTATGTATAGTGTATAGAATTTCTTATTTACTTGTACTTTACCACCCTCATTCATCCTTATACCCACAAGAAAGAGATATGATTAGGGATAAAGAAAAGAATTCTTGAAATAAATCTACGCTTGGTGAAGGTGAAGTTTGGAGATAGAACAATTCCTTCTGTCGTGTATCCACGATTGATGCAGTCTCAGATGCTTCAATTGTTAATTCTAGTATTGAGCGAAAGGTTAAACCTAGTGGTTCTTTATGTATTGCAGGTCACTCCTACTTTACTAGTACTAACTAGTACTAACTAATAGGTCGCATAAAGGAAGAAGCACTACACTATACCCAGGAATCAACAACACGAAACCTTTGTTATAAATTAGCCCTTTCCTCATTTTATTGGGATCGGGACTACTAAGAGTGGTTGGGACAACAAACATCCATCTCGTTCGTATTTTGGATACCCGTATAATCACCGAAGATCGTTGAAGTGACGAATTCCTGAAATAGAAGGCGTTGAGGACAAAGAAATTATTTGAGTTACCATTTATTTCTATCTAGAATCGACATCTTTTCTTAACACAAAAGATGGACCTCTTGCAGGAAGGCTGGCTAGAGATTTCTTGTAAAAACACCAGCCCCCGTCAGTTCATAATGAGAATATCCCAACCCCTTTGATTTTGAATTACATAGTATGGATTATTCCCTTTATTACTATGCACAGAAGGGGGGAGCCGTATGAGATGAAAGTCTCACGTACGGTTTTGGAACGGAGATTCATTGAATAAAAAAAATAAACGACCGTAACGGATGTCGGCTCAATCCGAAGGAAATTATGCGGAAGCTTTACAAAATTATTATGAAGCTACGCGACTAGAAATTGATCCCTATGATCGAAGTTATATACTCTATAACATAGGACTTATCCACACAAGCAACGGGGAGCATACGAAAGCTTTGGAATATTATTTCCGGGCACTAGAGCGAAACCCATTCTTACCGCAAGCTTTTAATAATATGGCCGTGATCTGTCATTACGCGCGGCTATCTCCACTATAGAAAGAAGGGAAGAAAGATCAAGCTAGTATTTACTAGCAAAAATAGGCTTTCTACATATGTATCGTCTAAAGCAACGATTTTTATCAGCTGTAGCAAAAAAACAGACTTCGTAGGAGCCGAAATAAATGGGTACAGCCTATATACTAGATTCTATGGATAAAGGATCTAATTGAGAGAAGAAACACCGTAAAGATCAATTAGAGAAATTTGTTTTCGGGCCGATACAATAAGAACTGCTTACTTATGTCATGATATGATATAAAAGTTAGGAATCAACTTATGTAATAGAGTCGATCTACTAAGGTATTGAGCAGCGGTGTAGCATCAGATCCCAAAGATAGTAAGTCCTTTCTTTTTTTTAGAGAAAAGTCTTTTTCAAAGATTCTATACGAATTTCTATATGAAATCGAGATAGTTACCTTTCAGAAGATTATAACAATAAAAAGGGGTAGCTGTTCTTTATTCTTCTGAAGATAGGAAAAAAGAAAAAACGGATTTTTGATCAAAATGAGAGTTTGAAACTTATGTAATTAATTTCTTCTGGTTAACCCAATATAAAATCAGATGGATTTCTCGTAAATCCTATTCTGTTAAAAATAT